CTTATGGCTTTTCGCAATGTAATGACTAAGAGAGCTACTGATAATAATGATCCACATAAAAGAGCTGCGTAGCCCAATATCATCATACTTACATGCATCATTAACCATTGGGATTGGAGAGCAGGTACTACTATTTCGGATTGATGCATTTCAGTTAAAAGACCCGAAGTAGCAAAGCCTTGGGTAAAAATAGTACTTGGCGCGGTTATTGTGCTTAAATAATTTGTATGTTTTTTAAAATACGGAACCATATGAATAACGGAGAAACTCCATGAAAGAAAAATTAATGATTCATATAAATCACTTAACGGGAAATGTCCCGAATAAATCCAACGAGTGACTAATAATCCTGTTATACAGAAAAAAGTAGCTATCATGCCTTTTTCTGACGAATCATATAGTCCTACGATTTCATCGACCGATAAGCTTATCAAAAAAATAGTAATTACTATTGAAATGATCGAAAAGGATATATGAGTTAATATATGTTCTAAGGTGGAAAATATCATAAATTTTTTTTTATTAAAATGAAAAAGTGGGGTAAACCAATTCTACGGAATTGAAATCAGGAATTGAATTTATTATAGGACTTATTCCATTTGTTTTAGAAGATGCCATGCCGCCACTCGGACTCGAACCGAGATGCTCTAGCACTGCTTCCTAAGAGCAGCGTGTCTACCGATTTCACCATAGCGGCGTACTCGAAATAATAATAATCTATTATTATTTAATCGTCGAGATTGAAGGAGTCAATTCCATATTTTTTTTTTCATTTTCATTCAAAGTGATAAGAAAAAACTCGTTTCGTTTCAATATGGATTGAAGCGTTCCCCATAAAAATCTTTATTATCATTTCATTTTTTTTTTTTTATTAATTTCTCATTTATCTGATTTTAAAAATCGAAGATGCACTTTTTTTATCAATGAACAAAAAAAGTCTTTTTATGGATCACAGTACAGTGTGACATTCAAAATTTTTTTATTTAACTATTTGTAGAGCTTTATATTAACCCTTAGGCCTTAGGTTGGTTTTTCGTCATGTAAAGAATTTTCTTTAGGATTTCGAAAACTAATTCGATATTGGCCTGAACTGAACATTTTGTCTAAGAAAAAACTTTTTTTGTAATTTTCTTATTTATTATCTTATTTATTATGATGATATGACAGATAATTGTACCGATGAGGAAAATAAGAATCCCCACCGGATAAAACATATTAAAAAAAAAGTGAAACCTTGCATCTTTTTTTTTTTTAAAAAAAAAAAGTACCATTTTCAGATTAAGATTAGTTAATCTAGTGTTTGACTATTTAATTGTCGTACAAAAAAACTTTTTGAATTCCCGGTAGAAAGAGACTTCGCTAAGGAAAAAGCTTTCAACGCTGCCCGATATACCTTCTTTTTCCAAATGTTTTTACGAATACGTTTTTTTGATATAGAAGTACTTTTTTTTGGAACTGCCATTAAAAATTTGAAAAAAAAGTTATTCATTTCTCTAGTTGAATGTGAAAGACATCTATTGGTCAAACAATTCCATTTTTTCTTTTTTTTATATCTCTGTCTATTTTCGTCGTGCTATATTTATACATGTAACAAAATACACCGAAAAGTTCAAAAAAAACCAATCCTTACCTAACAAATTCCAAATTACTGAAATTCCTTTAGTTTTTTATTAGTTGGTCAAACTCAAAAGAAAAGAACGAGTACACATTTTTTTGATTTTAAAATTGGAATTAAACTAGTAGTTAATCAAAGAATACATGATTTTCTAAAAGTTATCTTAGTAATTTCGTCTTTTCTTTTAATTCTATTTCTTCTCCCTGGTATTGAAAGAAAAGTGTGGGATATTCTAGCGTTTTCTACAAAGAAAAAAAATATCTTTTATTCGAATGGAGTATAATCAGTTCTATCATGAATTAGTTAATGATTATGAATAAACGAACTAATAAAAAAAAAACGAGTTCTTTTTTTTTATTGCGCCCGTTTTGGTGTGGACCATCCTATTATTTCTATCGAAATAAAGTAATGTATTAACTACTCGATTTTGGTGTAATTATTTGCTCTATGCATATAAATTATCGTAATACGTAATAATAATTGAATTTTTTTCTTCATTTTCATAAAAATTTTACTTAAATATTCAATATTAATAAAATGAATTATTGTCTTATTTCATTTTAAATATAAATTCTTATTTCATTTTAAATATAAATAGTAACTTGATCATATTCATATCATTTGACCAATTCTAGCTTCTTGATTTGAATATTTGAAATATTGGTTAAAGAAGAAAGATTCAGAATAATTAGGAATAGAAAATTCTATTTAAGTATTCCATATCTTTATTTTTTATTGAACCTATAAAAAGATATAAGAGCCGGTGAATTATAAAGAATTAATTAAAAATAAAAAGGTTTTTTTATGGAATATACATATCAATATTCATGGATTATCCCCTTCATTCCACTTCCAGTTCCTATGTTAATAGGAGTGGGACTTCTACTTTTTCCAACGGCAACAAAAAATCTTCGCCGTATGTGGGCTTTTCCTAGTATTTTCTTGTTAAGTATAGTTATGATACTTTCGGTCTATCTATCTATTCAGCAAATAAATAGAAGTTTTATCTATCAATATGTATGGTCTTGGACCATTAATAATGATTTTTCTTTAGAGTTCGGTCACTTAATAGATCCACTTACTTCTATTATGTTAATATTAATTACTACTGTTGGAATTTTGGTTCTTTTTTATAGTGACAATTATATGTCTCATGATCAAGGATATTTGAGATTTTTTGCTTATATGAGTTTTTTCAATACTTCCATGTTGGGATTAGTTACTAGTTCGAATTTGATACAAATTTATATTTTTTGGGAATTAGTTGGAATGTGTTCTTATCTATTAATAGGTTTTTGGTTCACACGACCTAGTGCGGCGACTGCTTGTCAAAAAGCCTTTGTAACGAATCGTGTAGGCGATTTTGGTTTATTATTAGGAATTTTAGGTCTTTATTGGATAACCGGTAGTTTTGAATTTCGGGATTTGTTCCGAATATTGAATAACTTGATTTATAATAATGAGGTTCCTTTTTTATTTCTTACTTTGTGTTCCTTTCTTTTATTTGCAGGTGCAGTTGCGAAATCGGCACAATTCCCCCTTCATGTATGGTTACCTGATGCCATGGAAGGACCTACTCCCATTTCGGCTCTTATACATGCCGCTACTATGGTAGCAGCGGGCATTTTTCTTGTAGCTCGACTTCTTCCTCTTTTTATAATCATACCTTACATAATGAATTTCATATCTTTAATAGGTATAATAACAGTATTATTAGGAGCTACTTTAGCTCTTGCTCAAAAAGATATTAAAAGAGGTTTAGCTTATTCTACAATGTCTCAATTGGGTTATATGATGTTAGCTCTAGGTATGGGGTCTTATCGAGCCGCTTTATTTCATTTGATTACTCATGCTTATTCAAAAGCATTGTTGTTTTTAGGATCCGGATCAATTATTCATTCAATGGAAGCTATTGTTGGATATTCTCCAGATAAAAGTCAGAATATGGTTCTTATGGGAGGTTTAAAAAACCATGTACCAATTACAAAAACTGCTTTTTTAGTAGGTACACTTTCTCTTTGTGGTATTCCCCCCCTTGCTTGTTTTTGGTCCAAAGATGAAATTCTTAATGATAGTTGGTTGTATTCACCTATTTTCGCAATAATAGCTTGTTCCACAGCAGGATTAACCGCATTTTATATGTTTCGAATCTATTTACTTACTTTTGAGGGACATTTCAATGTTCATTTTCAAAATTACAATGGTCAAAAAAGTAGTTCCTGCTATTCAATATCTCTATGGGGAAAAGAAGTCCCAAAAACGATTAAAAATCATTTTTGTTTATTAAGTTTATTGACAATGAATAATAATGAAAGGGCTTCTTTTTTTTCGAATAAGACATATCAAATTGATGGTAATGGAAAAAACAGGATACGCCCTTTTATTACTATTACTCATTTTGTCACTAAAAATACTTTCTCTTATCCTCATGAATCGGACAATACCATGTTATTTTCTATGGTTATATTAGTGCTATTTACTTTGTTTGTTGGGGTCGTAGGAATTCCCTTTACTTTTAATCAAGAAGAAATTCATTTGGATATATTATCTAAATTGTTAAATCCGTCTATAAACCTTTTACATCCTAATTCAAATAATTCGGTGGATTGGTATGAATTTGTGACAAATGCAAGTTTTTCTGTCAGTATAGCTTTTTTCGGAATATTTATAGCGTCTTTTTTATATAAGCCTATTTATTCATCTTTACAAAATTTGAACTTACTAAATTCGTTTTCTAAAAGAGGTCCTAATAGAATTTTAGGGGACAGAATAAGAAATGGGATATATGATTGGTCATATAATCGTGGTTACATAGATGCTTTTTATACAATATCCTTAACTCAGGGTATAAGAGGACTAGCTGAACTAATTCATTTTTTGGATAGACGAGTAATTGATGGAATTACGAATGGTTTCGGTCTTACAAGTTTCTTTTTCGGAGAAGGTATCAAATATGTAGGGGGCGGTCGCATCTCTTCTTATCTCTTATTGTATTTATTGTTTGTATTAATTTTTTTATTAATTTATTCCTTTTTGTATTTTTTAAATTTGAATTTTTTATAAGTTCTATTTTTTTTTCAACAAAAAAAAATGAAATTCTTATTCGATTTAATAGTCTTATTCTATTTAATAGTTGGAATAATTAATTTCTTAAATTTCTTATTTCATTTTGTTTTTCAAACCATAAAAAAAATGGATCTTCTTTAAATATTTCTAACTTCGAATTCTCTTTATTTTTATTCCTATCCATATAAGAAGTTTTATAAACTTGGCTATCTTTATAGAATGTCTCTTGAAAGTTGAATTCATCCCTTGTTTTTTCCTTTTCATTCACTCGGATCTCTTCCCTTTCATCGATTTTGTCCGGATCCTCCTTTTCTTCCGA